TCAAATAAAAGGGATCCGCTACCCCCAATTCGTAATTTATTGGGCCCTTTAGGAATTGTCCCTAAAATTACGAATTTTTTTTCATTTTATTATTTAATAACTCATAATCAAATCTTGGTAAAAAAGCATTCGCTGCTTGACAATTTAAAACGGACTTCCCCAGTACTTAAATATTATTTAATAGATGAAAATGGGCGAATTTATAATCCCGACCCATCCATTAACATGATTTTGAATCCATTCAATTGGAATTGGTATTTTCTCCATCACGATTATTGTGAAGAAACGTCGACAATAATTAACCTTGGACAGTTTTTTTGTGAAAATGTATGTATATCGAAATCTGGACCACATCTAAAATCGGGGCAGGTTCTAATTGTTGATGTTGACTCTTTAGTAATAAGATCTGCAAAGCCCTATTTGGCTACTCCAGGAGCAACCGTTCATGGCCATTATGGGGAAATCCTTTACGAAGGAGATACATTAGTTACATTTATATATGAAAAATCGAGATCGGGTGATATAACGCAAGGTCTTCCAAAAGTAGAACAAGTGTTAGAAGTTCGTTCGATTGATTCAATATCAATGAACTTAGAAAAACGGGTTGAAGGTTGGAACGAACGTATAACAAGAATTCTTGGGATTCCTTGGGGATTCTTGATTGGCGCTGAGCTAACCATAGCACAAAGTCGTATATCTTTGGTTAATAAGATTCAAAAGGTTTATCGCTCGCAGGGCGTGCAGATACATAATAGGCATATAGAAATTATTGTACGTCAAATAACATCCAAAGTGTTGGTTTCAGAAGATGGAATGTCTAATGTTTTTTCACCCGGTGAATTAATTGGATTGTTGAGGGCGGAACGAACGGGGCGCGCTTTGGAAGAAGCGATCTGTTACCGAGCCGTCTTATTAGGAATAACGAGGGCATCTCTGAATACTCAAAGTTTCATATCTGAAGCGAGTTTTCAAGAAACTGCTAGAGTTTTAGCAAAAGCTGCTCTACGAGGTCGTATCGATTGGTTGAAAGGCCTGAAAGAGAATGTTGTTCTGGGGGGTATGATACCCGTTGGTACTGGATTCAAGGGATTAGTGCACCGTTTAAGCAATGTTTCTTTGGAGAAAAATCTATTCGAGGGAGGCATGAGAGATATTTTGTTTCACCACAAAGAATTGTTTGATTCTTGCATCCCCAGGAATTTCCCCGATACATCAGAACAATCATTTACAAAACAATCATTTACAGGGTTTACTGATTGATTCCTAAGAATGGATTCATCCTTTTCATTTAATTAAACTTTAACTATCCGGCTTTTGGTTGTTAAAAATGTGTTAATTTTTTTTAATAAAAAAAATAACGAATAGGAAGGAATTAATAGCTTGGGCCGTGTATCACCGCTCAATCGCCGGTAGAAAGGTTCCATCGGAACAATTTTGGATTTCATCAGGTACCTCGTCTAAAAAAGAGGAAATGTGGAGAGAAATGACAAGAAAGTATTGGAACATCAATTTGGAAGAGATGATGGAAGCGGGAGTTCATTTTGGTCATGGTACTAGAAAGTGGAATCCTAGAATGGCACCTTATATCTCTGCAAAGCGTAAGGGTATTCATATTCTAAATCTTACTAGAACGGCTCGTTTTTTATCAGAAGCTTGTGATTTAGTTTTTGATGCAGCAAGTCGAGGAAACCAATTTTTAATCGTTGGTACAAAAAATAAAGCAGCTGATTCAGTAGCATCGGCTGCAGTAAGGGCTCGGTGTCATTATGTTAATAAAAAATGGCTCGGTGGTATGTCAACGAATTGGTCCACTACAGAAACAAGACTTCATAAGTTCAGGGACTTGAGAGCGGAGCAAAAGATGAGAAGACTCAACCATCTTCCGAAACGAGATGCAGCAATGCTCAAGAGACAATTATCTCACTTGCAAACATATCTAGGCGGCATCAAATATATGACGGGGTTGCCCGATATTGTAATCATCGTTGATCAGCAAGAAGAATATACGGCTCTTCGAGAGTGTATTACTTTGGGAATTCCAACAATTTGTTTAATCGATACAAATTGTGACCCGGATCTTGCAGATATTTCGATTCCAGCCAATGATGACGCTATAGCTTCAATCCGATTAATTCTTACTAAACTAGTATCCGCAATTTGTGAGGGTCGTTCTAGCTATATAAGAAATCGTTGATTAATAATAAGATAAGTCAATTACTTCGTGAATTCCATAAATTTATGGAATCGGTTACTTTACTATATCCTGAATATTGAAAAAGAGATCCAAATTGCTGCGTATATTTTGTAATTACTCGGTATCTGAAATAAAAAAAGAAATTCAAGTAGGTGAATTGATAAATAGAGGGTTGAATCAAAATAATTCCTTTTTAAGTTCTATTTCTGTCAGAGGGCAATATGAATGTTCTACCATGTTCCATCAACACACTAAACGGGTTATATGATATATCCGGTGTAGAAGTAGGCCAACATTTTTATTGGCAAATAGGGGGGTTCCAAGTCCATGCCCAAGTACTTATTACTTCTTGGTTCGTAATTGCTATCTTATTAGGTTCTGCTATTATAGCTGTTCGCAATCCACAAACCGTTCCGACCGACGGTCAGAATTTTTTTGAATATGTCCTTGAATTCATTCGAGATTTGAGTAAAACCCAAATTGGAGAAGAGTATGGTCCTTGGGTTCCTTTTATTGGAACTATGTTCTTATTTATTTTTGTTTCCAACTGGTCAGGGGCTCTTTTACCTTGGAAAATCATACAATTACCTCATGGGGAGTTGGCCGCACCCACGAATGATATAAATACTACTGTTGCTTTAGCTTTACCTACGTCAGTAGCATATTTCTATGCGGGTCTTACAAAAAAAGGATTGGGTTATTTCGGTAAATATATTCAACCAACTCCAATACTTTTACCAATTAACATCCTAGAAGATTTCACAAAACCCTTATCACTTAGTTTTCGACTTTTTGGTAATATATTGGCTGATGAATTAGTAGTTGTTGTTCTTGTTTCTTTAGTACCTTCAGTAGTTCCTATACCGGTCATGTTCCTTGGATTATTTACAAGTGGTATTCAAGCTCTTATTTTTGCAACTTTAGCCGCGGCTTATATAGGGGAATCCATGGAGGGTCATCATTGACTATTTTTCAAAATATGCTTTTTTGATACCAACGCAATGGATAGGCATCTTGTATAAGCTATTTTGGAACAGAATAAATACAATATGGGATATATATGATTTTCAAGTAGTAATCAAAAAAATTATGATATTGTGGAATTCTATTGTAAAAAAGGGTACAAAACAAACTATATCTTTAAAGAATATCCTTTACTAAGATTTCTGTTTGGCCCATTTATGCCATACTCCCTTTGTATTTGTTCAGAATCAATCACACCATTTTTTATGTTTTTATGATTCATACATAATTTGAATAAGAATTGTTCTGTTATTTGGTTCCAGTGTGCACTAAAAAAAAGTTCTATGAAATTATTCCTATTTCATTTTTTTGATTGATCAAAATTCGAATTAATTCGACGCAATTAGATCTCAAATATGGATCTCATTTATATGTAAGGATTCCAATTAATAAATGAATTCATTTTTATTTATACTTTCATTAATACGGGATAACCAGAATGAAAAGGAAAGCCGTAAATTTACAAATACGATTTTTCCAAAATGGGGTAGGGATGGGTCCCATTGGGTATATGTAATTTATTTAATGCTTATAAGCCAACCCTTATGTTTCAAAGAATGATTCTATATCTATAATCGGGTTGCATATAAGATGTGAATTTTTGGTTTACGTTATGGAAGAAAGCCATGTATATGTGATAGTAGATATTTACTAGTTATATATGAACTATTCATATATCGTATTTACTTTGCTACTCTACTGTGAATTTAGATAGGAATTACAATAGAAGCCCTCTCAGTTCGTCTGGTCCAAATGAGTAAACAGATAAAATCAAGCATATAGAAGAGAAAAACTGCAGAATTGAAAGAATGGTTCGGAAAAATAAATAATGAAATGCAAGAACTAGGTCCTTATGGGTTGATTGTGTGGATTGATTGTGGATTGATAAGGACTCCGTGGATAGGACTTAAAAACCCGAGATCAAAGCAGTTCTTCTCATTCAAAAATCTCATTACTCAAATTTGTTAGTTCGTAGTTATTTTATTTCGACTGAATGTAGAATAATAAAAGAATTCATTGGTTGCTTGTATCATTAACCATTTCTTTATTTTTATGCGAGGAGCTTACCATGAATCCACTGATTTCTGCCGCTTCCGTTATTGCTGCTGGATTGGCTGTAGGGCTGGCTTCTATTGGACCTGGAGTTGGTCAAGGTACTGCTGCGGGACAAGCTGTAGAAGGTATTGCGAGACAACCAGAGGCAGAGGGTAAAATACGAGGTACTTTATTGCTTAGTCTGGCTTTTATGGAAGCTTTAACAATTTATGGACTGGTTGTGGCATTAGCGCTTTTATTTGCAAATCCTTTTGTTTAATCCTCGAAATTTAAAAGTCTTTGTTTTTTTGTCTTTCTTATTTTCTTAGAATTAGCCACTTGGTTTTTCGAATTATATGAAGATTTCATCTACAATAACTTTAACTTAATTCTGAGATAATACCCCGTGGGAAGGACTAATTTGAGGATCAGGAATTAGCGGATCCACTCGTTTTCTTCCTTCCCGTTCTCAGTCTAATGGAACCCCCTTACGTTGGAACAAACGAGATATATCGCAACTGATATGATCTCTGGGGTGAGGGACTTAATTATAATTAAATATTTTTGGGGGACTTTTTTTTTTGAAATATTAAAATAGAAAAAGAATAATTGAATATATTGAATTGAGAAGTGAAATAAGAAATTTAATCAAATAAATAAAAGAGGGCGAAGTAATACAAAAAGAAGTCTGTTTAGTCCTATTTATAAGAGGAGATCATATGAAAAAAGTAACCGATTCTTTCGTTTC